ATAAGTTCTATCCATATATGTTCTGATCGCCAACTCATACTTGATCTGATTTCATTTTATTGGAATTGAGAGCATAGCCCAATGAATTTGACTGTACTGTTTTTGTTTCCGAAATAACTCTCATCAACTAGCACTATTTTGATGTGAACCCTTTAATACATAGACTTTTTCTGTATATATAAGAACTCTTTCATTTATGTATGTTCGATTTCTGTTCAGCAGAAACCCCATGTTATATGTTATACCATACTCAAATAAATAGAGATTTTTTTATCTAAGTAAAAAAAAAGAAATAAGATTGAGTCCTATCAGATCTAAACAATCTTGTTTTTTTGAACATAAAGAAATAAAGAAGCCATTGCCATCGCCGGAAATACTAGGCCCACTAAAGGCACAAAAATAGAGGGAAAGCTGAAAGTTATCATAAAATGAATACCTCGATTTAATTTACTATTTGTACCTGTTATTATTATATTGTTTCTATTGTTATAAAGATATCTTGTAAGAATTTGAAATTCTTAATTATAGAATGAAAATTCTTATTAATTCGATTCTAATTACTATTATTGTAATTATGAAACTTTAATTTTCATTAATATAGATCGAAGTATATATCTAAATAAATATATATAATAAGTGCAAGGAATGTAGAACTAAATAAATGGACTTATTCATCTTTCGACATGAAAGATATGTATGAAAATTTAGTTTCTTATTCTTCTTCGTTTGTTCTTGTCTTCTACTTCTAATTTAATAAAAAAAAGGTTTTTTGCAAATTATTGAAATATTTCTAGGCTTCTTAGTAAAAATGAGAGATATAGAAAAATACACAATTCTATATTTGAATTTATTATATAATACATACGTAAGAAGGTAAGACGAACTTCGTCTAATTTCACAAAAGCAAGAATTCATTCTTTTATAGAGGCTTTCCGATTATTAATCATGAATATTAGTAAAAAATAAAAATTATATGCAACTTGGGATTCTTTCTAGAATTAGATCTTAAAAGAAAACCCAATTCTTCTTATTTTTACTTTGATTCCGATAAACTAACTACGTGTTTACTACAAAAAACTAATTAAACTGAATAGTCTTTGAATTTTGATTCAAAGGAAAGAACTCGTGGAGTTGAAATAACTCACTCAGAACGCTTTTTAAAAGATTACGCGGCACAATTAGATCGAATAGGCCCTTTTGGAATAAATATTCGGCCGCTTGTGACCCTTCAGGTACTGTTTTATTCAATGTTTGTTCAATTACTCTTTTACCCGCAAATGCAATATAGGCATTGGGTTCGGCAATAATGATATCCCCCAACATACCAAAACTGGCCGTCACCCCACCCGTAGTCGGAGATGTAAGAATTGGTACATAAAATAGTTTTTTATTTGATTGAGAATCGTATAAAGCAGAAGATATTTTAGCCATTTGCATCAAGCTCAAACTTCCTTCTTGCATACGCGCACCCCCAGAAGCACACACTATAATAAGAGGTATAAATTTTTTGGTAGCATACTCGATCAAACGGGTAATTTTCTCCCCAACTACAGATCCCATACTACCACCCATAAACTGAAAATCCATAACCCCAATTGCTACGGGAATACCATTTAGTTGGCCTATACCTGTTTGAACCGCCTCAGTTAACCCTGTCTTTCTTTGATAAGAATCAATACGATCTTTATAAGGCTCCTCCTCTGAATGAAATTCAATGGGATCCAGAGAGACCATGTCTTCATCCATAGGATCCCAAGTACCTGGATCAATCAAAAGTTCTATTCTATCTGAACTACTCATTTTCAAATAATATCCACATTGTTCACAAATATTCATTTTTGACTTCAAAATTTTCTTATAATTTAATCCATAACACTTTTCACATTGAACCCACAAATGCCTGTATTTTTGAGTTACATCGAGATTATTATAACTTTCTCTTATAGTTAAATCGCCGGAATTCCTTATACTGGAACTCTCGCTTTCACTACTCTTTCTATTTTCACCATAAATGGAACGATAAATGTAACTATCACTATAATTTTCACTACTACTTACAATGTAAGCATCAATGCGTAGTTGAGAATCAAGATAACTGTCAATACAACTATTAATATGATTATTCCAACTATATGGAGTATCATACATGTAACGATCATAGTAAGGATCGTCACTATTAGATCCATTATTCAGATAATCAGAATTCGGATAACTCGAAAAAGGTCTTTCGAGTTCACTCAGAAAAGAATGATCATTGTTAATCTCAAAAAGTTTATTTTCAATATCAAAATATATGGAGTAGCTGTCCCCATTCCTATTCCTAACTATAAAAGTGTCATCAGAGATGAAATTCCCAATGTCCTTGACTCCAAATAAATGATCAACATTACTGTAAGTAGAACTGTTACTATAACTCCAACTATGATGATCCCTATCATTTCTATTCGAATCTTCACTTTCACTGAAATGTTCATCAATAGGACTACGACTATCCATTGAT